AAATTAATCAACGATTTTGAACAACAGGAGGGGGAAACCGAAGAAACTGTGGTAGAGGATCATCAGATTCGTTCAAGAAAATCCAAACGTGTAGTGATTTTTACTGATAACCAACAAAATACTGATGCTTATACTAATACCAAAGAAACTAATAATACTGATCAAACAGGCGAAGTTGCTTTGATACGTTATTCCCAACAATCGGATTTTCGTCGAGACATAATCAAAGGCTCCATGCGCGCTCAAAGACGTAAAACAGTTACTTGGAAACTCTTTGAAGCAAATGCGCATTCCCCTCTTTTTTTGGACCGAATAGACAAATCTTTTTTTTTTTTTTTTGATATTTCTGAACGGATGAAAAAAATTTTTAGAAATTGGATGTGGAAAAACACAGAATTCACAATTTCGAATTATACAGAGAAAAAGACAAAAGAAAGCGCGAAAAAAAAAGAGGAGGACAAAAAAGAAGAAGACAAAAGAAAGGAGAAAGTGCGTATACAAATAGCGGAAGCCTGGGATAGTATTTTACTTGCTCAAGTAATGAGAGGTTTTTTATTAGTAACCCAATCAATTCTTAGAAAATATATTATATTACCTTCATTGATAATAGCTAAAAATATCGTCCGTATACTATTATTTCAATTTCCGGAATGGTATGAGGACTTAAAGGATTGGAATAGAGAAATGCATGTTAAATGTACCTATAACGGCGTTCAATTATCAGAAAAAGAATTTCCAAAAAACTGGTTAACAGACGGCATTCAGATCAAGATCCTATTTCCTTTTCGTCTTAAACCTTGGCACAGATCTAAGTTACGAGCCCCTTATAACGATCCAATGAAAAAGCAAGGTCAAAAAAATGATTTTTGTTTTTTAACAATTTTTGGAATGGAAGCTGAACTACCTTTTGGTTCTCCCAGAAAAAAACTTTCATTTTTTGAACCGATTTTAAAAGAACTCAAAAAAAAAATTAAAAAATTGCAAAAGAAATGTTTTATAATTCTAGGAATTTTAAAAGAACAAACAAAATTGTTTCTAAATGTCTCAAAAAAACCAAAAAAATGGATCATTAAAAACATTCTGTTTATAAAAGAAATAATAAAAGAACTCTCAAAAATAAACCCAATTATATTATTTGGATTGAGAGAAATAGAAGTATATGAATTGAGTGAAATTAAAAAAGATTCAATAATCAGTAATCGGATGATTCAGGAATCGTCCATTCAAATTAGATCTCAGGATTGGACAAATTATTCATTAACAGAAAAAAAAATGCAAGATCTGACTGATAGAATAAACACCATCATAAATCAAATAGAAAAAATTACAAAAGACAAGAAAAAGGGATTTATAACTTCAAATAGAAATTTGAGTTCTAACAAAATAAGTTATGATGATAAAAGATTGGAATCACAAAAAAATATTTGGCAGATATTAAAAAGAAGAACTGCTCGATTAATCCGTAAATCCCATTATTTTATAATATTTTTCATTGAAAAGATATACATAGATATCTTTCTATCTATGATTAATATTCCTAGTATCAATACACAACTTTTTCTTGAATCAACAAAAAAAATTATTAATAAAAACATTAACAGTAATGAAGCAAATCAAGAAAGAATTAATAAAACAAATCAAAGTTTAATTAAATTTATTTCGATTATAAAAGAGTCACTTTCTAATACTAATATTAGTCTTAATTCAAAGACTTTTTTTGACTTATCTTACTTTTCACAAGCATATGTATTTTACAAATTATCACAAACCAAACTTATTAAGTTAGAGAAATTGAAATCCGTATTTCAATATAATGGAACCCCCCTTTTTCTTAAGAATGAAATAAAGGATTTTTTTGTTGTAAGACAAGAACTATTTCATTCCGAATTAAGACCTAAGAATCTTCGCAATTCTGGAATGAATCAATGGACAAATTGGTTAAGGAGTCATTATCAATATCAATGTGATGTATCTCAAATTAAATGGTCTAGAGTAGTACCACAAAAATGGCGAAATATATTGAACTGTATAGCTCAAAATAAAGATTTATATAAAGATTTGTGTGATTTATATGAAAAAGATGAATTAATTCACTACGAAAAAAAAACAAAAATTGAAACGGATTTATTATTGAATCAAAAGGATAATTTTAAAAAACAATATAGATATGATCTTTTAGCATATAAATCTATAAATTCTGAAACTAAGAAGTACTCTTCAATTTATGGATCACCATTACAAGTAAAAACGAACCAAGATTTTTTTTATAATTACAACACACATAAACAAAAATCATTTAATATGGTAGAAATGGTAGAAGATGATATTCGAGATATGGATAAAAATACGGATAGAAAATTTTTTGATTGGAGAATTCTCGATTTTTGTCTTAAAACGAAGGTCGATATTGAGGCCTGGATCAATATTGATACTGACACTAACAGTAATAAATATACTAAGACTAGGGTTAATAAGTATCAAATAATTGATAAAATCAATAATAAGAGTCTTTTTTATCTCACACTTCAGCAAGATCAAAAAATCAACCTATCCAAACAAAAACCCCTTTTGGATTGGATGGGAATGAATGAAGAAATACTAAGTCGTCCCATATCAAATCTGGAACTTTGGTTCTTGCCTGAATTTGTGAGACTTTATAATACGTATAAAATGAAACCGTGGGTTATACCAATTAAATTACTACTTTTTAATTCTAATATAAAAAAAAATGCTAGTGAAAACAAAAGCATCACTGGAAATAAAAAAAGAGATCCTTTTATATCAATATCGTCGAATGAAAAAAAATCTCTTGAATTAGAAAACCGAAATCAAGGAGAAAAAGAATCCACGGGCCAAGCAGATCTTAAATCAGCTCTTTCAAACCAAGAAAAAGATGTTGAAGAAGATTATACGGGATCGGACATGAAAAAACATAGAAATAAAAAGCAATACAAGATCAATACAAAAGCGGAGTTTGATTTCTTCCTAAAAAGGTATTTGTATTTTCAATTGAGATGGGATGATTCTTTAAATAAAAAAATAATCAATAACATCAACGTATATTGTCTCTTGCTTAGACTGATAAATCCAAGAGAAATTACTATATCCTCTATTCAAAGGGGCGAAATGAGTCTGGATATTTTGACGATTCAGAAAGATGTAACTCTTACAGAATTTATTAAAAGGGGATTTTTGATTATTGAACCAATTCGTCTAGCTATAAAAAATGATGGAAAATTTATTATGTATCAAACCCTCGGTATTTCATTAGTTCATAAAAGTAAACATCAAATAAATCAAAGATACCGAGAAAAAAAACATGTTGATAAGAATTCTGATGAAGTCATTACAAAACATCAAAAGATGACGGGAAATAGATATAAAAAAAATTATGATTTGTTTGTTCCTGAAAATATTTTATCGCCTAGACGTCGTAGAGAATTGCGAATTCTAATTTGTTTAAATTCTAAGAATAGACATAGAAAGGCATCTTTTTGTAATGGGAATGAGGTAAACAGTCAAGTTGTGGATAAAAGCAAAAAATATAAAAAAAAACTTATAAAATTAAAGCTATTTCTTTGGCCCAATTATCGATTAGAAGATTTAGCTTGTATGAATCGTTATTGGTTTAATACGAATAATGGCAGTTGTTTCAGTATGGTAAGGATACATATGTATCCTCGATTGAAAATTCATTAATAGTACATTTTTCCTATATTTCCCATACCATATCTGGTCTATGACGACAAAGAGATGCACGCATACATTGTCTTACATTCCATTCTGATACATGATACTAATTCAATGACATATCAATTAGATCTAGAATGAACAAAATTTTCTTATTTTAGGTCGAAACTTTTATCTTTTGTGAGTGAAGAAACCAACCATACTTTTGTATCCCCTTTCAAATCCAATTTTAAAATGAAAATAGGATTGAGTAAGTTTTATTAAATTAAAAAAATTAGAAATTAATAACGAAATACAAATTTTTGTATATACCAAATAGAAATTAGGGGCATTATTATTACTGATCAATAAAGATATCTATCAATAAAAAATATCTTAAAATAAAAAGAGGGGGGGGAGAGAAGATTTCAGTTTATGGTAAAAAATTCATTCATCTCAGTTATTTCACAAGAAGAAAAAGACGAAAACAGAGGATCTGTTGAATTTCAAATAGTTAGTTTCACCAATAGGATACGAAGACTTACTTCACATTTACAATTACACAAAAAAGACTATTTATCTCAGAGAGGTTTACGTAAAATTCTGGGAAAACGCCAACGATTACTGTCTTATTTGTCAAAGAAAAATAGAATATGTTATAAAGAATTAATTAATCGGTTGGATATTCGGGAGTCAAAAACTCGTTAATTTTATTTTTATAAAGGCATTTTGAATTATTTGATTTATTAGATCTTGAATTTTAATGAACTTTTTTTCGTTTTCAGCAATTCATGAAAGAATGAATCGAGGAAAAACCTATGAATATACCGGCTACAAGAAAAGACCTCATGATAGTCAATATGGGCCCCCACCACCCATCAATGCATGGTGTTCTTCGACTCATCATTACTCTAGATGGTGAAGATGTTATTGACTGTGAACCAATATTGGGTTATTTACACCGAGGAATGGAAAAAATTGCGGAAAATCGAACAATTATACAATATTTGCCTTATGTAACACGGTGGGATTATTTAGCTACTATGTTCACAGAAGCAATAACTGTAAACGGACCGGAACAGTTGGGAAATATTCAAGTACCTAAAAGAGCCAGCTATATCAGAATAATTATGTTGGAGTTGAGTCGTATAGCTTCTCATCTGTTATGGCTCGGTCCTTTTATGGCGGATATTGGTGCACAAACTCCCTTTTTCTATATTTTCAGAGAAAGAGAATTAGTATATGATCTATTCGAAGCTGCCACCGGTATGAGAATGATGCATAATTATTTTCGTATCGGAGGAGTAGCGGCCGATCTACCTCATGGCTGGATAGATAAATGTTTGGATTTCTGCGATTATTTTTTAACAAGAGTTGCTGAATATCAAAAACTTATTACACGAAATCCTATTTTTTTAGAACGAGTCGAGGGAGTAGGCATTATTGGTAGAGAGGAAGTAATAAATTGGGGTTTATCGGGACCAATGCTGCGAGCTTCCGGAATACAATGGGATCTTCGTAAAGTTGATCATTATGAATGTTACGACGAATTTGATTGGGAAGTACAGTGGCAAAAAGAAGGAGATTCATTGGCTCGTTATCTAGTCCGAATTGGTGAAATGATAGAATCCGTAAAAATTATTCAACAGGCCCTGGAAGGAATTCCAGGGGGACCCTATGAGAATTTAGAAATACGATACTTTGATAGAGAAAGGAATCCGGAATGGAATGATTTTGAATATCGATTTATTAGTAAAAAGCCGTCTCCTACATTTGAATTGCCGAAACAAGAACTTTATGTGAGAGTAGAAGCCCCAAAGGGAGAATTGGGAATTTTTCTCATAGGGGATCAGGGTGGTTTTCCTTGGAGATGGAAAATCCGCCCGCCGGGTTTTATCAATTTGCAAATTCTTCCGCGGTTAGTTAAAAGAATGAAATTGGCTGATATTATGACGATACTAGGTAGTATAGATATCATTATGGGAGAAGTTGATCGTTGAAATGATAATTGATACACCGGAAGTACAAGATATCGATTCTTTTTCTAGATTAGAATTTTTTAAAGAGGTTTATGGAATTCTATGGGTTCTTGTTCCTATTTTGACTCTTGTAGTGGGAATCACAATAGGCGTACTGGTAATTGTATGGTTAGAAAGAGAAATATCGGCAGGGATACAACAACGTATTGGACCTGAATACGCCGGCCCTTTGGGAGTTCTTCAAGCTCTAGCAGATGGGACAAAACTACTTTTCAAAGAAAATCTTTTTCCATCTAGGGGGGATACTCGTTTATTCAGTATCGGGCCATCCATAGCAGTCATATCAATTTTAGTAAGCTATTCAGTAGTTCCTTTTGGATATCACCTTGTTTTAGCGGATCTCAATATCGGTGTTTTTTTATGGATTGCCATTTCCAGTATTGCTCCAATTGGACTTCTTATGTCGGGATACGGGTCAAATAATAAATATTCCTTTTTAGGCGGTCTACGAGCTGCTGCTCAATCGATTAGTTATGAAATACCATTAACTTTATGTGTGTTATCAATATCTCTACGTGCGATTCGTTGATACATAGACATAAACTTTTCTCTATTCCTTCCTTTCAAGGAAAGGGTTGGAATGGATTGAGTAGATATCTTAATTTTTTTTTATTCATTATTCGGGTTGATGAACTAAATCAAATAGTTATATGAGTGAAAGAAAACAGCTTATATATAAATTCGCAGTAAAAAGATTGATTCTCATTTTCTATGTATAAGAGTTAGAGAGTTAAGCGGAAATAAACAGAAGAGACCGTTTCCCCCAAGATTGGTTGATTAGTCATCCTGACTTGAAGCGGGTTCAAAAGATCAACCGTATTGAGCTTTCACTATCATTTTTATGTATTAGCATAACGGGGGATTGAGCAAAAACGAGTGGATGGTTAGAAACACGAACATATGCAAAGGATTAGTAATGGAGATTATGTAAATTCTCCAAAAGGACATTTTTACATAATATACAAACAAAGAATACTAATTGGGGCTTGAAGTTGGTAGAAATGATCAGGCAGTACTCCCCATGACACGATTCCAATCCAGAGTATACTCCTATCCACCGATTTAATAAATAACTATTCGAAACGAAATAATCCTTTACTTTATTTTGAAAGCCCTCTTTTTCTCAGAAATAGAAAGAAGAATAGGAACGAAAAAAAAAAAAAAAGATATACTTTATTTATTCTTTGTTACTTTTATTCTTTCCCATATACATATTAATAGATATATAATTTGTGTCATAATTCATTAATTAATATAGAATTTTTTTTTTTTCGTACGTGAAACCAACGGGTTATTGATATTTTTACAAGAAGTATTTTATTGAACAGTTAAGTTATTACTGAACAAAGAAGAATTGAAATTATTATTGAAATTATTAAATTAAAGAAAGGATGAGATCAATTCAGAAGTACTTTTTTTATTTAATTTTGAATTAAAATAATTATAACAGACAGAATTCAATTGGTCTAATTTGGGACCGGCCGATAGTTATCCATCCTACAAACATATCAAGATTCAAAAAAGAATACTGACGCGGTCCCTATATTTATTTCTGGCCTTCAAGGAGCCGTATGAGGTGAAAATCTCATGTACGGTTCTGTAATAGCGATGGTAACAGTGATGGTATCACCGACTATAATTATCTAACAGTTCAAGTACAATTGATATTGTTGAGGCGCAATCAAAATATGGTTTTTGGGGATGGAATTTGTGGCGTCAGCCTATAGGGTTTATCATTTTTATTATTTCTTCCCTAGCAGAATGTGAGAGATTACCTTTTGATTTACCAGAAGCAGAAGAAGAGTTAGTAGCAGGTTATCAAACCGAATACTCGGGTATAAAATTTGGGTTATTTTATGTTGCTTCCTATCTCAACCTATTGGTTTCTTCATTATTTGTAACAGTTCTTTACTTGGGAGGTTGGAATATATCTATTCCGGACATATATGTTTCTGAGCTTTTTGAAATAAATAAAACATGTGGAGTTTTTGGAGCGATAATTGGTATCTTTATTACATTAGCTAAAACTTATTTGTTCTTGTTCATTCCTATCACAACAAGATGGACTTTACCGAGGCTAAGAATGGACCAACTATTGAATCTTGGATGGAAATTTCTTTTACCTATTTCTCTCGGTAATCTATTATTAACAACTTCTTTCCAACTCTTTTCACTGTAAAGTAACATTCTATATTCACAACGTGTCTCAAACAAGAGAAATAAACAAACATAAAACTATTCATATATATATTAACGATATGTTCTCTATGGTAACTGGGTTCATGAATTATGGTCAACAAACAGTACGAGCTGCAAGGTACATTGGTCAAAGTTTCATGATTACTTTATCCCACGCAAATCGTTTACCCGTAACTATTCAATATCCTTATGAAAAATCAATCACCGCGGAGCGTTTCCGCGGTCGAATCCATTTTGAATTTGATAAATGTATTGCTTGTGAAGTATGCGTTCGTGTATGTCCTATAGATCTACCCGTTGTTGATTGGAAATTGGAAACCGATATTCGCAAGAAACGGCTGCTTAATTACAGTATTGATTTCGGAGTCTGTATATTTTGTGGTAATTGCGTTGAGTATTGTCCAACGAATTGTTTATCAATGACTGAAGAATATGAACTTTCTACTTATGATCGTCACGAATTGAATTATAATCAAATTGCTTTGGGTCGTTTACCAATGTCAGTAATTGACGATTATACAATTCGAACAATTTTGAATTCGCCTCAAATAAATAAGTAAATCTCTTATTAACGAATAATTTAGAATTACTTTACTAATAACTAATATAGAAGGAATTTAGGTTTCTTTCGTGTTGTTTGGTCAATAACTACAAATACCAACTATTGATTGGTTGGTAAGAAACGCGTCTTAATTTGGATTGAAAATCCATTAATTAATATATCCATAATTGTTTTAAAATATATCGTTTAGAATTAGAACGACTCTTTCAGATAAAGAATGAAATTAGTCCAATAATAGTACTCAGATTTATTCATATCCCTTAGTATTTATTTACTTAGGATTAAATTAGGAATTGCTCAAAAATCATAAAAAAAAAAATTTCTGGTCGGGTCTCAATAAGGTCATGAAAAACATTTCTATTTATTTATCTCTTATTTTACATATAATGGATTTGCCCGGACCAATACATGATTTTCTTTTAGTCTTTCTGGGATCGGTTCTTATACTAGGAGGTATGGGGGTGGTATTATTTACCAACCCCATTTATTCTGCCTTTTCATTGGGACTGGTTCTTGTTTGTATATCCTTATTCTATATTCTATTAAACTCTTATTTTGTAGCTGCTGCACAACTCCTTATTTACGTGGGAGCTATAAATGTTTTAATCGTATTTGCTGTGATGTTCATGAATGGTTCAGAATATTACAAAGATTTGAATCTTTGGACCATTGGGGATGTGGTTACTTTGCCAGTTTGTACAAGTATTTTTGTTTTACTCATGATTATTATTACGGATACGTCATGGTACGGAATTATTTGGACTACAAGATCAAACCAGATTATAGAGCAAGATTTGATAAGTAATAGTCAACAAATTGGAATTCATTTATCAACAGATTTCTTTCTTCCATTTGAATTCGTTTCGATAATTCTTTTAGCCGCTTTGATAGGTGCAATTGCCGTGGCGCGACAGTAAAAAATTTATAGAATTAGCAATGCACATTAAACTCTGTTCGGTTTTATTACATTACATTTATTTCCCTTTAATTAAAGATTGTTTATGTCTAAAATAGAAATTATTCAATCTATTCTATTAACACTAGAAAATCTGCCTTTGTTCCGTACTTTTTTTTATTCTAGTCAATTGAATCTGTTGAATTGTTGTTCAGTTCATATTGAAATGAATCGAAATTGATAAGGAGTTGGTCAATGATGCTCGAACATGTACTTGTTTTGAGTGCCTACTTATTTTCTATCGGTATCTATGGATTGATCACGAGCCGGAATATGGTTAGAGCCCTTATGTGTCTTGAACTTATACTGAATGCGGTTAATATGAATTTCGTAACATTTTCTGATTTTTTTGATAGTCGCCAATTAAAAGGAAATATTTTCTCAATTTTTGTTATAGCTATTGCAGCCGCTGAAGCAGCTATTGGCCCGGCTATTGTTTCATCAATTTATCGTAACAGAAAATCAACTCGTATCAATCAATCGAATTTGTTGAATAAGTAGTATTAATCATATAAATTCTAATATTCATAAATTAGAATTACCATGACCATACATTACGTAATAATACATGTTTTCAAAAATGTAAGAAATTAAAGTATCTTGGCTCTATCGCATGAGTCAATCCAGAAGTAGATTGATTAGAAAAATTATGATAAATTATTGATTCATCTGGTGTCTAAATATATGATTCATTTACAAGTTTACTAGATCGAAACTTTCTGACATTCAAAAATTTATAGATCCAAATGTCACATTCAGTAAAGATTTATGATACGTGTATAGGGTGTACTCAATGCGTGCGCGCCTGCCCAACGGATGTATTAGAAATGATACCTTGGGACGGGTGTAAAGCTAAGCAAATTGCTTCTGCTCCAAGAACAGAGGACTGTGTCGGTTGTAAGAGATGTGAATCCGCCTGTCCGACAGATTTCTTGAGTGTTCGAGTTTATTTATGGCATGAAACAACTCGAAGTATGGGTCTGGCTTATTAATACGTTCCAGAAAACCCTACTTGAATACATTTGATTTTTTTACCTTTACCGACAAAAACCCGCGCTCAAAAACTATTTATTTTGAGCACGGGTTTTTCTGGTCCAAGTTTATCTTGTTTTTACCATGAATAATTTTCCTTGGTTAACGCTAGTTGTAGTTTTGCCAATATTCGCGGGTTCCTTAATTTTCTTTCTCCCTCATAGAGGAAATAAGATAATTCGTTGGTATACTATAGGTATATGCATAATAGAACTCCTTCTAACAACCTATGCATTCGGTTATCGTTTCCAATTGGATGATCCATTAATGCAACTGACAGAGGATTATAAATGGATCGATTTTTTTGATTTTTACTGGAGATTGGGAATAGATGGAATTTCTATAGGACCCATTTTACTGACAGGATTTATCACAACTTTAGCTACTTTAGCGGCTCGGCCGATTACTCGAGATTCCCGACTATTCCATTTTCTGATGTTAGCAATGTATAGCGGTCAAATAGGACCATTTTCTTCTCGAGACCTTTTACTTTTTTTCATCATGTGGGAGTTAGAATTAATTCCAGTTTATCTACTTCTATCCATGTGGGGGGGAAAGAAACGTTTGTATTCAGCTACAAAATTTATTTTGTACACTGCAGGAAGTTCCGTTTTTTTATTAATGGGAGTTTTGGGTATTGGTTTATATGGTTCCAATGAACCAACATTAAATTTTGAAACATCAGCTAATCAATCGTATCCTGTAGCACTGGAAATAATATTCTATATTGGATTTCTTATTGCTTTTGCTGTCAAATCACCGATCATACCCTTACATACATGGTTACCAGACACCCATGGAGAGGCACATTACAGTACTTGTATGCTTTTAGCCGGAATCTTATTAAAAATGGGAGCGTATGGATTGGTTCGGATCAATATGGAATTATTACCCCACGCCCATTCTATATTCTCTCCCTGGTTGATTATAGTAGGCACAATTCAAATAATCTATGCAGCTTCAACATCTCCCGGTCAGCGTAATTTAAAAAAAAGAATAGCCTACTCTTCTGTATCTCATATGGGTTTCATAATTATAGGAATTGGTTCTATAAGCGATACAGGACTCAACGGAGCCATTTTACAAATAATCTCTCACGGATTTATTGGCGCTGCGCTTTTTTTCTTGGCCGGAACGAGTTATGATAGAATACGTCTTGTTTATCTCGACGAAATGGGCGGAATGGCTATCGCAATTCCAAAAATATTCACGACTTTCAGTATCTTATCACTGGCTTCTCTTGCATTACCGGGCATGAGCGGTTTTGTTGCCGAATTGTTAGTTTTTTTTGGAATACTTACTAGTCAAAAATATCTTTTAATGACAAAAATATTAATTACTTTTGTAATGGCAATTGGAATGATATTAACTCCTATTTATTCATTATCTATGTTACGCCAGATGTTCTATGGATACAAGCTTTTTAATGCCCCAAACTCTTATTTTTTTGATTCGGGACCGCGAGAATTATTTGTTTCGATCTCTATCCTTTTACCTGTAATAGGTATTGGTGTTTATCCCGATTTCGTTTTATCATTATCAGTTGACAAGGTCGAAGCTATTCTATCCAATTATTTTTTTCGATAGTTTTTGTGAGTAAACCAAAAAATGAAACAGAAATCCCATGATTTTAAAAATGGTTGATTGTACAATAAAAAAATGAGTCTTTTATATTCTTTTAAGTAAAATAAATAAATTGGAATTCTATTATAACTAGATATCTTTTGAATTTGTGCGAACCATTTGAATCAAGTAATGGAAAGGATTCAAATGGTTCTTGATTGTTTACATGAAGTTTTCGTATATATACCTGTATGCCGTCCTATGTTTATATTCGTCAAGTCTTTTATTCAATTAGATGTTAATGTAAATGAACCATAACTATGCAACCCTATTCCTAATAGATTAACCCCAAAATAGCATATCCAAATTATAAGAAAGCCCATTGAGGCCACAATTGCAGAATTTACACTTTCAAAATTTTTATTTGTTCTAATATGTAAATAAATAGCGAATATGGTCCAAGTAATAAATGCCCAAGTCTCCTTTGGATCCCAATTCCAATATGATCCCCATGCTTCATTAGCCCATACTGCTCCCGAAAGAATACCTACGGTTAAAAGGATAAACCCTAGACTAATAATACGATAACTCCAACGATCCAATTGTTGAATCAATTGATACCTGTAATAATTTTGAGACGAAATAAAAGAAGTGTTTCGTAAGACATTGTTTCTTTCGTTCACATATTGAATCTCACTAAAGTAAACTGACTCATTTTCTAAATTATTGCTTTTACTAAAAATCCTTATGAATTTTCGAAATGTAATGACTAGAAGAGCTAGTGATAATAATGATCCACACAAAAGAGCTGCATAGCTCAATACCATCATACTTACGTGCATCATTAACCAATGGGATTGGAGAGCGGGTACTAATATCGCGGATTGATGCATTTCAGTTAAAAGACCCGAAGTTGCAAAACCTTGAGTAAAAATAGCACTTGGCGCGGTTATTGCGCTAAAATGGTTTTTCTGTTTTTTAAAATACGGAATAATATGAATAAAGGAAAAACTCCACGAAAGAAAAATTAATGATTCATATAAATCACTTAATGGTAAATGCCTCAAATACATCCAACGAGTAACTAATAATCCTGTTATGCAGAAAAAAGTAGCTATCATCCCCTTTTCTGACGAATCATCTAGTCCTACGATTTCATCGACTAATAAAATTATCAAATGAATTGTAATTACAATTGAAACGATCGAAAAGGATATATGAGTTAATATATGCTCTAAAGTTGAAAATATCATAAAAATTTTTAAATTAATAAGGGCGTCCCTCAATTATAGGAATTGAAATCGGGAATTGAATTCATTATAGGACTTACTCTTTTAGAAGATGCCATGCCGCCACTCGGACTCGAACCGAGATGCTCTAGCACTGCTTCCTAAGAGCAGCGTGTCTACCGATTTCACCATAGCGGCTTATTCGAAATCATAATAACCTATTTTTATTCAATCGTCGAGCTTGAAGGAGTTAATTCAATCCAATATTTTTTTTTAGGAAACCATTCAAATTGATGAATAAAAACTTGTTTAAAAATTAGGGATTAAAACGTTTTCGTTAACGTTAATAATATTGATTTTTCTTATTATTATCTTTTTATTTAGTTATTTAGTATTTTAGGATGTCAATTTTATTTAACTGAACTAACAATGTATTTTTTCGTCGGCTATTACTTTATGCTCTCCTAAAACTAAAATGTAACAGTTGTAACTAGATAATTTTTACTTCAATCCCTGGATATAAGTAAAAAAAATGTTCTGCCTCGTTTGCATTTTTTAATGATTAATTTCTTTTATCATTTATTTTATTAATCTAAAATAAAAAATGCATTTTATCGATTAATAAAAAAATAGAATTTTTATATAACACAATTTCAGCGATACACTCAAAAGATTTATGTAAATATTTGCATAGTTAGGTTGCGTTAGGATTTTTTGTTGTGTAGAGAGTTTGCGTTAAGATTTAGCAAACCCATTAAGTTAGGTATTTGGGATGGTCGTATCAATCATATAAAAAAATTTCGTATAGAAATTGTACCGTACTTCAAAATATTTTCTAAATTTTTTAATAATTTTTTAATTAATATATATATATTATATCTTGATCGATCTTCCAATCGAAACATAGGATCTAAAATAGATCACTCAAAATTGGCGCATTCGTCATATAACTACCTAAAAATGTAAAATAGAACTACCTAAAAATGTAAACGGGACTTTTATTAATTTAATTGGGTTTAAGGAATTTATATAGTGATAATAATTTCTAAAACCCAAAATAATGGTTTAAAAGATTAAAAAAAACATTTTAAACTTAATCAATTAGTTTCAACGACCTCTTCTTTATAATATAAAATCACAAAAAAAATATAACTAAAAAAAAATTCTTTTTATTATTGAGTAAGGGCGATGGGGAAAGTGATAATCCCCATCCGGAAAATGATAAAACATACTAAAATGAAAGGCGAAACCTTGCGCTTGCGTTTACCCTTTTTTCAAACAAAAAAGTACCATTAGAATTCAGTAGACAACAGAATTCTTATCTATATCAGAAACGAAAGAAAAATTTGGCTTCAAATTAAAGTAAAACAAATTCAATTTTATATTCGTTTAAATTAAAACATTATGAGACTAATTCTTTTTTATTTATTTTATTTTTAATGTATATTGTTTATATTGTAATTTATCTTATATATTCATATTTATTCTTTTACTATACTATTATGATGTTAATATTAATTCTAATTGATAAATATTATTTATCATTTTTATAACTTATAAATCTTATAAATAAACTATAAACAAAATTATATCACTTTATTAGTTATTAGAACGATTCAGATTATTTATTTGTTACACAAAAAAAACTTTTAGAACTCCCGGTAGAAAGAGATTTCGCTAACGAAAAAGCTTTCAATGCTGCCCTATACCCCTTCCTTTTCCAAATATTTTTACGAATACGTTTTTTTGAAATAGAGGTGCGCTTTTTTGGAACTGCCATTAAAAAGTTATAATAGGTTTTTCGGTTGGATGTGAAAGACATCTATTGTTCAAAATCAATTGTTCTTTACTATTCTCTATCTATTTTTTCTCGAAATTAGACTCCAAAAAAAAAGGGGGGTAAAAATCCCATAAAATATTAATAGATAAGGTACACTATGCCAAATAGATTGAAGTTGATAAAAAAAAAAAAAAAAATAATACAAAAAAAAAAAAAAAGAAAGATTGTCCGTTTCGTTTTCTTTCTATTTTCGTCGTGTTACATTTATACATGTAATAAAAAAATCTAAAAGTTTAATAACCCAACCCTTTTCCCGCTTAATTAAAAAATAAAAAACTTTAATAATTTTTTCTATTATATTAATTAATTTAATATTAATTTAATTGTTCAAGCTCGAAGAAAGAGTCCACAAAATTTTAATTATCAAATGAGACTAGTAGTTAATCTGTTAAAGGATACAAAATACATAATTTAAAGGCATTTTATTTGCCCCCTTTTTTTTCCGTAAAATTAAAGTGTTGGATATCATAGCATTTCCTACAAATAGCTTTTATTGTAATGGAAGACAAACAATTAGTTACAAAACAAATTGGTTAATGATTCTAAATAACCGAATTACAATAACAATAAATAGTTTTAGTTATGGGCTTTATGATTCATATCAAATACTGTTTTTGGTATAATTATTTATCCTTGTTTTATAGATATAAAAAAATTATTGTAATACGTAATAATTAAAATGAAAATTCGAATTTTCATTTTTTATCTTCATAAAATTTTATTTAAAAATTTTAATTTAATATTAAAAATTCAGTATTAATAAAATTAGTATTTATTTTTCACTAGTGACTTATTTATATCATTTGAATTTATATCATTTGACCAATTATAACCTCTTGATTTTAAATATTTGAAGTAGTTTGGAAAGATTCAGAATAATTAAGGCTAGAAAATTCTATTTAAGTTTTATTTTATATATCTTAATTTTTTTTTATTAACCGACCCCAAACGAAATAAGAACCGGTGACTCAGAAACAATTAATTAAGATAATTTTTTTTTTTTTTTTTTTTATGGAATATACATATCAATATTCATGGATTATACCTTTCATTCCACTTCCAGTTCCTATCTTAATTGGAACAGGACTTCTACTTTTTCCAACGGCAACAAAAAATCTTCGCCGTATGTGGGCTTTTCCTAGTGTTTTATTATTAAGTATAGTTATGGTTTTTTCAGCCCTTTTTTCTATTCAGCAAATAAATAATAATTCTGTCTATCAATATGTATGGTCTTGGACCATCAATAATGATTTTTCTTTAGAATTTGGCTGCTTGGTTGATCCACTTACTTCTATTATGTCGATATTAATCACTACTGTTGGAATTATGGTTCTTATTTATAGTGACAATTATATGTCTCATGATCAGGGATATTTGAGATTTTTTGCTTATATGAGTTTTTCCAATACTTCAATGTTGGGATTAGTTACTAGTTCTAATTTGATACAAATTTATATTTTTTGGGAATTAGTTGGAGTGTGTTCTTATCTATTAATAGGTTTTTGGTTCACACGACCCAGTGCCGCGAATGCTTGTCAAAAAGCGTTTGTAACTAATCGTGTCGGGGATTTTGGTTTATTATTAGGAATTTTGGGTTTTTATTGGATAACAGGTAGTTTCGAATTTCGGGATTTGTTTGAAATATTCAATAACTTGGTTTATAATAATGAAGTTAATTTTTTATTTGTTACTTTATGCGCCTCCCTATTATTTGCCGGCGCTGTTGCTAAATCCGCCCAATTTCCCCTTCATGTATGGTTACCTGATGCCATGGAAGGGCCTACCCCCATTTCGGCTCTTATACATGCCGCTACTATGGTAGCAGCAGGAATTTTTCTTGTAGCTCGGCTTCTTCCTCTTTTCATAGTTATACCTTACATTCTAAATCTAATAGCTTTGATAGGTATAATAACATTATTTTTAGGAGCCACTTTAGCTCTTGCTCAAAAAGATATTAAGAAAAGCTTAGCTTATTCTACAATGTCTCAATTGGGTTATATGATGTTAGCTCTAGGTATGGGGTCTTATCGAGCTGCTTTATTTCATTTGATTACTCATGCTTATTCGAAGGCATTGTTGTTCTTAGGATCTGGATCAATTATTCATGCGATGGAAGCTATTGTTGGATATTCTCCAGATAAAAGTCAGAATATGGTTCTTATGGGCGGTTTAAGAAAACATGTACCAATTACAAAAACTGCTTTTTTATTGGGTACACTTTCTCTTTCTGGTATTCCACCCCTTGCTTGTTTTTGGTCCAAAGATGAAATTCTTAATGATAGTTGGTTGTATTCACCTATTTTTGCAATAATAGCTTGGTCCACAGCAGGATTAACTGCATTTTATATGTTTCGGATCTATTTACTTGCTTTTGAAGGACATTTAAACGTTTATTTTCAAACTTACAGTGGC